TAGCATTGGAACTGCTATGTAGACCGTTGTTTACCGAGGGTTCGAATCCCTCCCTTTCCGCACCTTCGCCAATGTAATGTTAATGGCTACAATGTATCAAATCAAATAAGACTGGATACCAGTCCATTATTCCAAGAATTCGCCCTTTCTTTCATATCAAATCTTTATTCCTCATTTCTCGGGCATTAGGAAAATGCTGGAAAGAGCAGACAGGGTATCAAAATTTCCTTACTGATCCACGATACATGAATGAGAGAAAAACCTCTGATCCCCATACTGCGTGGATAAGGTTACCCGAAACCTTGTTGTTTTCTTAGTTAGGGTTAAATCTTACGCGAATAATATTCTACGACCAACAATTCCTTTATTTCTTTTAAACCGACCTCTTCCCTATCTATTATTTGCTTGACGCTTCCCTTTAATAAGTCGCGTGGGTCATCACTATGAAAAAGAAGTAAATGTTGTGGTTTTTGTCTCTTGGCGTTTGATTCAAGATAATTTTGAATCAGAGCTCTTGATTTTTCTTTCTCCCTCCCTGAAAGAATATCTAGGGGTTTGCAGCGATAACTTGGTATATCGACTATGCGACCGTTTACTAAAATATGTCTATGATTAACTAATTGGCGGGCTTGAGGAATAGTCGAAGCCATACCCAATCGGAAAAGGGTATTATCCAAACGCATTTCAAGTAATTGTAGTAAAACTTGACCCGTCGGCCCCTTGGCTTTTCCGGCGATACGAACGTATTTCAGTAATTGCCGTTCTGTAAGACCATAATGAAAACGCAATTTTTGTTTTTCTTCTAAACGAATACGATATTGAGATTTTTTCTTGGGGCGCGATGGTTTTAGAGGATCCCTTACGACTCTAGGCTGTTTACTAGTTAGTCCCGGTAAAGACCCCAGGCGTTTGATTTTTTTGAAACGAGGTCCTCGATAACGCGACATAAAGACTCCTTTTTTCTTTCCTAAACCTAAATTAAAACTGAACTCAATGGTAAACGAAGCGAAAGCGTTGAAATAGTGTATTTCATTCTATTCCAAAGAATAATGAGATGAAGTCTAGCAATATTCGGACTTTTTTTTATACATAAAAAGACAAAACAAAGAAAAAAGAAGGCCCTTTCATTCAATATTCTGTGATTTCAAACATTATAAACAATTTTTTGTAAAAAATCACAGAACTAAAGAAAGCCGGCTATCGGAATTGAACCCATGACCCTCGCATTACAAGTGCGATGCTCTAACCTCTGAGCTAAGCCGGCTCAACTAAGATCCTTTTTTGAGGCATAGGAAGTAGGAGGTCAGTAAACTGCAGGGATCTTGGAGATTCACTATTCAATTCTTAGTGATTCAGAATTCATATCTAAAAAAAAAGAATATAGAATCCAACTTTCAAAGAAATCTTTTTGATTATAGCACAGAACCTAACAATTCATCTAAGAATTAAGAGAGGGGTCGGTAATAGTCTAAAAATTCGATTTCTTTCTCACTTCTATCTTTATCAATAAACAAGATCTTCATTTTTTATTTCATTTAAACGGTCCCATTTTTTTTATATTGAATTCTATTTCATTACATAGTTTCATTCTAAATGAATGGAATGATTAGTTATAGTAATTAACAACTAGATTATGGTTAAATATGAAATAGTTCTAGAATCTCTTCTATAGATTTTAGAATTCTCCATTTTATGTAGTGAGTCTATTCTAATTAGATTAGAATAGATTCCTATTTCAGAATCAGAAATAGAGAACGAAAAACCCCTTTGATTTATCCTATTTGCGTTTTTTATCCTATCTAGTCTAGCATTTGCTCTAAGGAAAGGATAATAAAAAAATGAAAAGAAAAAAGAAATTCAGACTATAATGGAATGGGACATCCCTATGTTTTCATGCCAAAAGAGTGAAAGCTAAAGACGAAAAAAAAAAAAGAAAGACCAGTCAAGTATTCAAAACGAGATCTAAAAAAGGAGAGGAAGGGAATCCTCTACATATTGTGGAATATAGATTTCTCCGTCTAGATTAAGTTGTGGGTACAGAAATGATAGAATCGTTTTCGACCAAACCAAATAGGAGTTTCCGACAGAGAATAAAGATGAAAGACCTATTCGAGATAGGAATAGGTATATATCTAATTCTAATGAATTCAATGGTTCTAGCATAAAAGAAAGCGAGGGGGAAGGATATCATAATGAGATCCTAATCTCAAAAATCTGAAAACAAACCTCAACTCAAAACAAAAAGAAGGGGGATATGGCGAAATTGGTAGACGCAACGGACTTAATTGGATTGAGCCTTAGTATGGAAACTTACTAAGTGATAACTTTCAAATTCAGAGAAACCCTGGAATAAAAAAGGGGCAATCCTGAGCCAAATCCTGTTTTACGAAAAGAAAGAGGGGTTCAGAAAGCGAGAATAAAAAAAGGATAGGTGCAGAGACTCAATGGAAGCTGTTCTAACAAATGGAGTTGTACGTACTGAAAGATTGATTCAAAAGAT